CTCTGTAATAGGTAAATGCCTCTTTTTCTCCTGAAGTTGTCGGAATTATTCGTAATAAGATATTGGCTATAATTGAAAAGGTCTTATCAATAAAATTTCCATTTATCCGCGATCTAGGCATAGGTAGCAATCCATTCTATAATTATTCTCATTACCTCTCGTGGTAAACCGATCCCACAAAGAAAAGAATTGTACAGTACGAAATAACATAAAAACAGATTCATTAATAAAAAAGATATGGGCCCTGTATTTATATTTATTCAAATTGTTCCTTTTTGACAGGAATCAAAAAAAAAAAGAAATAAATATTGGAGTACGCTTCGATTTCATCCTAATGTAAATGGAGTAGTATACCAACAAAAGAAAGTATTCAATTTCATTGAAGTTACAGATGAGAATAACGAAAAATTTTTTTATTGAATTCTCATCCAAAGAAGAAAAAAAGATCGAATAACCATTCTATGATGAAAAAACCCGCCCGTTTTATTTTGTATGCATAGGAGGTATACACTATACAATCAACTATATATATATAATTTTTTTGAATACTGGACTGGAAAGGAATTTGAGAATTCTTAAGATATAAGATATGGAATTATAGTCTAAATAGAATCGTGATCTAAAGAGATCCATTAACCTAAGTGCAAAAATAGACCCATCAATCAGCTGATTCGTTATAATTTAGTGATTGCCTTCGGTACCGGTATAAAATAACAGAAAAAGAGGCGAAGGCTGGTTTTGCAAACATGAATAGAATGTTTCTAACAGTTTTCATATTTTATATTTATCCGCCTAACCTCAAAAGAAAGATCTTTCTTTGACTTTGATGAAAATTTTTCTATTTTTTATAGTTATAATTAGAATTAATTGGTCGTTCCTATCCAATAATCTACTAGTACCGGCTCGCTATTCACTCGGTTTTTGGATCATAATCATTATGTAGGAGAGATGGCCGAGTGGTTGAAGGCGTAGCATTGGAACTGCTATGTAGGCTTTTGTTTACCGAGGGTTCGAATCCCTCTCTTTCCGTACCTTCATCTAATTCACTGATCTTACTAACCAAAAGAGTAAAATAGCACTATATAAAATTATATTCCAACACAAAACAGTTAGACCTTTTTTTGATATATATTTTATTCCTAATTACTGTGTCACGGAAAATACTGAAAGGAAAAGAGTAGACAAGGAATGAAAACCTCCCTCCCGTTCTATGATACCTAAATCGGATAAAAATCCGGATCAAACTCTTATTTATCTTAACCTTAGGTTAATTTACTTCGACGAAAGGGATCAAAATTGTCCGAACCCTTGTGATTTTTTATTTTATTTTCGTTAGGTTTAGGTCTGGCGCGAATAATATTCTACGACCAGCAATTCATTTATTTTCAAACCGACCCATTTACTATCTATTATTTGATTGACTAATCCTTTATATTGGAATGGTTGAAGAGTCAAATGTTTTGGCATTTCGTCCTGAGAGGATGAATCGAAAGAATTTTGAATCAGAGCTCTAGAGTTTTGTTCATCCCTCGCCGTAATAATATCTCGGGGTTTGCAGCGATAACTTGGTATATCTACTATACGACCATTGACTAAAATATGTCTATGGTTAACCAATTGACGGGCTCCAGGAATAGTCGGAGCCATACCCAATCGAAAAAGGATGTTATCCAAGCGCATTTCAAGTAATTGGAGTAAAACCTGACCTGTTGACCCCTTGGCTTTGCCGGCGATACGAACGTATTTAAGTAATTGTCGTTCTGTAAGACCATAATGAAAACGCAACTTTTGTTTTTCTTCTAGACGAATACGATATTGAGATTTTTTACCGGAACGTGATTGGTTTCTAAGATCACTTCCGGCTCTAGGCCTTTTATTAGTTAGTCCCGGTAAAGCTCCCAGGCGGCGTATTTTTTTGAAACGAGGTCCCCGGTAACGCGACATAAAGACTCCTTATTCTTATTTATATTGAATTCTTATTGATGAAATTTCATTTTACAGAATAAACCTAAACTAAAACTGAACTAAATGATAAATGAAGCGAAGTTTACGGAAGTAGTGTACTTGTACTCTAAAGAATAATTAGATGAATAAATATCCAGACCTTTCTATTCTATATATATATTATATATATATTCTATATAAAGATTCTATATAGATAAAAAATAGATAAAAGGGATTCTTTTCATGGCATAGTTGTAAGTTCCTATAAGATAAAAAATATATTTTTCAATATTATTTGATTTCGGATTTCAAAAGGGCATTCTCAATCATGTAAAAACTCGAAGAAAATAAATAGAGAAAAGCCGGCTATCGGAATCGAACCGATGACCATCGCATTACAAATGCGATGCTCTAACCTCTGAGCTAAGCAGGCTCACATAAGATAAATTCTACCTGCATAGGGATTCAATAAACTATTGTTAGCTATTAATTAATATACTTATATTTGCATTCTTGGCGATTCCTATTAGCTAGTCATAATGAATATGACTATCGA